GCTAGTGTAGCTTAACTAAAGCATAACACTGAAGATGTTAAGATGGACCCTAGAAAGTCCCACAAGCACAAAGGCTTGGTCCTGACTTTATTATCAACTTTAGCCAAACTTACACATGCAAGTATCCGCACCCCTGTGAGAATGCCCTACAGTTCCCCGCCCGGGAACAAGGAGCTGGTATCAGGCACAATCCTACTGAGCCCACAACACCTTGCTTAGCCACACCCTCAAGGGAACTCAGCAGTGATAAACATTAAGCCATAAGTGAAAACTTGACTTAGTTAAAGCTAAGAGGGCCGGTAAAACTCGTGCCAGCCACCGCGGTTATACGAGAGGCCCAAGTTGACAAACACCGGCGTAAAGCGTGGTTAAGTTAAAAAATCATACTAAAGCCAAACATTTTCAAGACTGTTATACGTAACCGAAAACAGGAAGTTCAACCACGAAAGTCGCTTTAATCTAATCTGAATCCACGAAAGCTAGGGAACAAACTGGGATTAGATACCCCACTATGCCTAGCCCTAAACATTGATAGTGTTATACACCCACTATCCGCCCGGGTACTACGAGCAATAGCTTAAAACCCAAAGGACTTGGCGGTGCTTTAGATCCACCTAGAGGAGCCTGTTCTAGAACCGATAACCCCCGTTCAACCTCACCCTTCCTTGTTTTACCCGCCTATATACCGCCGTCGTCAGCTTACCCTGTGAGGGACTAATAGTAAGCAAAGCTGGTACAACCTAAAACGTCAGGTCGAGGTGTAGCGTATGGAAGGGGAAGAAATGGGCTACATTCGCTACCACAGCGAACACGAATGATGCACTGAAACACACATCTGAAGGAGGATTTAGCAGTAAGCTGGAAATAGAGCGTCCCGCTGAAACTGGCCCTGAAGCGCGCACACACCGCCCGTCACTCTCCCCAAAAGCCCCAATCAGTTAACTAAAACCTAATAATCATAAAAGGGGAGGCAAGTCGTAACATGGTAAGTGTACCGGAAGGTGCACTTGGTAAAATCAGAGCGTGGCTAAGATAGAAAAGCATCTCCCTTACACTGAGAAGTCACCCGTGCAAGCCGGGTCGCCCTGACACCCAACAGCTAGCCCACCTAAACAAACTCAACAAGCCCCTGTTAATAACCCCAAATACCCTAGTATTTAAATTAAACAAACCATTTTTCCCCCTTAGTATAGGCGATAGAAAAGGACATAAGGCGCAATAGAGAAAGTACCGCAAGGGAACGCTGAAAGAGAAATGAAACAACCCAGTAAAGCCTAAAAAAGCAGAGATTAAAGCTCGTACCTTTTGCATCATGATTTAGCAAGTGTACCTCAAGCAAAGCGAACTTTAGTTTGACTTCCCGAAACTACGTGAGCTACTCCAAGACAGCCTAATTAATAGGGCATACCCGTCTCTGTAGCAAAAGAGTGGAGAGAGCTTTGAGTAGAGGTGACAAACCTACCGAACCTAGTTATAGCTGGTTGTCCAAGAAATGAATAGAAGTTCAGCCTCTTGGCTTCTCTTTTCACACTAGTTTAACCCCTAAATTGATACCTTAAGAAACCAAGAGAGTTAGTCAAAGGGGGTACAGCCCCTTTGAATCAAGACACAACTTTATTAGGCGGGTAAAGATCATAATAATTAAAGCTAAGTGTTCTGGTGGGCCTAAAAGCAGCCATCCCTTTAGAAAGCGTTAAAGCTCGGACATACAACCTCACCTTCTTATTCTGATCACCTAATCTTACCCCCCTAACCATAATGGACCGTCCCATGCCCCCATGGGAGTGATTATGCTAATATGAGTAATAAGAGAGCCAGAGACTCTCTCCCTGCACACATGTACATCGGAACGGACACCCCACCGACCATTAACGGCCCCAAACAAAGAGGGCATTGGAAAGCAGATCAAACAACCAGAAAGGCCTCCAATAATAAACCGTTACCCCTACACAGGTGTGCCCCCAGGGAAAGACTAAAAGAAAGAGAAGGAACTCGGCAAACACATAAGCCTCGCCTGTTTACCAAAAACATCGCCTCTTGTAAATCAAAAATAAGAGGTCCCGCCTGCCCTGTGACTATTTGTTTAACGGCCGCGGTATTTTGACCGTGCGAAGGTAGCGCAATCACTTGTCTTTTAAATGAAGACCCGTATGAATGGCATAACGAGGGCTTAGCTGTCTCCTCTTTCCAGTCAATGAAGTTGATCTTCCCGTGCAGAAGCGGGAATACACTCATAAGACGAGAAGACCCTATGGAGCTTTAGACACAAAAGCAGCCCTCGTTAAGCACCCTGAACAAAGGACTAAACCAAGTGGGCCCTGCCCTGATGTCTTTGGTTGGGGCGACCGCGGGGAATTAAATAACCCCCACGTGGAATGGGAACACTTTTCCTACAACTGAGAGCCACAGCTCTAGAAAACAGAATTTCTGACCAACAAGATCCGGCAATGCCGATCAACGGACCGAGTTACCCTAGGGATAACAGCGCAATCCTCTTTTAGAGCCCATATCGACAAGGGGGTTTACGACCTCGATGTTGGATCAGGACATCCTAATGGTGCAGCCGCTATTAAGGGTTCGTTTGTTCAACGATTAAAGTCCTACGTGATCTGAGTTCAGACCGGAGTAATCCAGGTCAGTTTCTATCTATGCTATGCTCTTTTCTAGTACGAAAGGACCGAAAAGAAGAGGCCCATGCCAAAGGCACGCCTCCCCCCCACCTAGTGAAATCAACTAAAGTAGGCAATAGGGCATGCCCCTATGCCTAAGAGAAAGGCATGTTAAGGTGGCAGAGCCCGGTAATTGCAAAAGACCTAAACCCTTTCGACAGAGGTTCAAATCCTCTCCTCAACTATGATATCCACACTACTTACACACATTATCAACCCCCTCACTTTTATTGTACCCGTTCTTTTAGCCGTCGCTTTTCTTACCCTCCTTGAACGAAAAGTGCTTGGCTACATACAACTACGAAAAGGTCCAAACGTGGTAGGACCATACGGGCTCCTGCAACCCATCGCTGACGGCCTTAAACTCTTCATCAAAGAGCCCGTTCGTCCTTCCACTTCCTCCCCTGTACTGTTCCTCATTACCCCTATTCTAGCACTCACCCTCGCTCTTACTCTATGAGCCCCCATTCCCCTCCCATACCCTGTGTTTGACCTTAACCTTGGTATCTTGTTCATCCTTGCCCTCTCTAGCCTTGCAGTTTACTCAATCCTAGGCTCTGGATGAGCATCTAATTCAAAATACGCTTTAATTGGGGCCCTTCGGGCAGTAGCCCAGACTATCTCCTACGAAGTTAGCCTTGGACTTATTCTGCTCAATATTATTATTTTTACAGGCGGTTTTACACTTCAAACATTTAACGTTGCCCAAGAAAGTGTCTGACTAATTCTACCCGCCTGACCCCTTGCCGCCATGTGGTATATCTCCACCCTCGCTGAAACAAACCGCGCCCCATTCGACCTAACAGAGGGAGAATCTGAATTAGTCTCCGGCTTCAATGTAGAATATGCAGGTGGACCTTTTGCCCTCTTTTTTCTGGCAGAATACGCCAACATCCTATTAATAAACACACTCTCAGCCACCCTCTTCTTAGGGGCCTCCCATCTCCCTTCAATACCCGAACTCACAGCCGTTAACCTAATAACCAAAGCAGCCCTTCTCTCAGTACTATTTCTTTGAGTACGAGCCTCGTACCCCCGATTTCGATATGATCAACTTATACATCTCATCTGAAAAAACTTCCTGCCCCTCACCCTTGCCCTGGTTATCTGACACCTAGCCCTCCCTATCGCCTTTGCCGGACTACCTCCGCAGCTATAACCTAGGAGCTGTGCCTGAAGAAAAGGACCACTTTGATAGAGTGAATCATGGGGGTTAAAGTCCCCCCAACTCCTTAGAAAGAAGGGGTTCGAACCCTACCTAAAGAGATCAAAACTCTTAGTGCTTCCACTACACCACTTCCTAGCAAGGTCAGCTAAATTAAGCTCTTGGGCCCATACCCCAAATATGTTGGTTAAACTCCTTCCTTTGCTAATGAACCCCTATATCTTATCTACCCTTCTCTTTGGGTTGGGCCTAGGAACCACCATTACTTTCGCTAGCTCCCACTGACTGCTCGCCTGAATAGGACTAGAAATGAATACACTAGCCATTATTCCACTAATAGCACAACACCACCACCCCCGAGCCGTAGAAGCTACAACCAAATACTTCTTGACACAAGCAACTGGAGCCGCAATACTACTCTTTGCAAGTACCACTAATGCCTGACTTACAGGACAGTGAGACATTCAACAGATATCACACCCCCTCCCCGTCACACTGATTACCCTTGCCCTAGCCCTAAAAGTAGGACTCGCCCCCCTACACTCCTGACTACCCGAAGTTCTACAAGGGTTGGACCTTACCACCGGACTTATCTTGTCTACTTGACAAAAACTAGCACCTTTCGCTCTCCTCCTACAAATCCAACCTGCTAACTCAACACTCCTGATTGCACTAGGACTTGCATCCACCCTTATCGGAGGCTGGGGAGGATTAAATCAAACACAACTACGCAAAATTCTTGCTTACTCCTCAATTGCACACCTTGGGTGAATGGTTTTAATTATCCAATTCTCCCCCTCTCTAACACTCCTCACTCTTATTATATACCTCGTCATAACATCCTCAATATTTCTTATATTTAAACTTAACAACTCCACAACCATTAATGCCCTAGCCACCTCCTGAGCAAAAGCCCCAACCCTCACATCTCTAGCTCCCCTAATCCTCTTATCTCTGGGTGGCCTTCCCCCACTTACAGGGTTTATACCAAAATGATTAATTTTACAAGAGCTAACCAAGCAAGACCTCGCCGCTACCGCCACCATTGCCGCACTTACTGCCCTTATTAGCCTGTACTTCTACCTACGCCTGTCATACGCCATGACCCTAACTATATCCCCCAATAACACAACTGGTACAACCCCCTGACGCTTACCATCACCACAAAACACCCTCCCCCTTGCTATTTCGACCACAGCAACCTTGCTATTACTCCCCCTCTCCCCCACTGCAACAGCACTCTTAACCCTTTAGAGACTTAGGCTAATTAAAGACCAGGAGCCTTCAAAGCCCCCAGTGGGGGTGAAAATCCCCCAGTCCCTGTTAAGACTTGCGAGATATTACCCCACATCTCCTGCATGCAAAGCAGACACTTTAATTAAGCTAAAGCCTTTCTAGATGGGTAGGCCTCGATCCTACAAACTCTTAGTTAACAGCTAAGCGCTCAAACCAGCGGGCATCCACCTACCTTTCCCTCGCCTGTCGTACGAGTAGAGGCGAGGGAAAGCCCCAGCAGGTGTTAGTCTGCCTCTTAAGATTTGCAATCTTATGTGTTGAACACCTTGGGGCTTGGTAAGAAGAGGATTTAAACCTCTGTCTATGGGACTACAATCCACCGCTTAAACCTCAGCCATCCTACCTGTGGCCATCACACGATGATTCTTTTCGACCAATCACAAAGACATTGGCACCCTATATCTAGTATTTGGTGCTTGAGCCGGAATAGTAGGCACAGCCTTGAGCCTCCTAATCCGAGCAGAACTAAGCCAACCCGGCGCCCTTTTGGGGGACGACCAAATTTATAACGTGATTGTTACAGCCCATGCTTTCGTAATAATTTTCTTTATAGTAATACCAATTATAATTGGGGGTTTCGGGAACTGACTCGTCCCCCTAATGATCGGCGCCCCTGATATGGCCTTTCCTCGGATAAACAATATGAGCTTTTGACTTCTTCCCCCATCTTTTCTCCTCCTCCTAGCCTCTTCAGGGGTCGAAGCGGGGGCCGGAACCGGATGAACAGTTTACCCGCCCCTCGCCGGAAACCTCGCCCACGCAGGGGCCTCTGTTGACCTAACAATCTTCTCCCTTCACCTAGCAGGTATTTCCTCTATCCTTGGAGCAATCAACTTTATCACAACTATCATTAATATAAAACCCCCTGCCATTTCTCAATACCAGACCCCTCTATTCGTATGATCTGTTCTGATTACTGCTGTTCTACTGCTTCTCTCTCTTCCCGTACTCGCCGCCGGCATCACAATGCTCCTAACAGACCGAAACCTTAACACCACCTTCTTTGACCCTGCCGGAGGAGGAGACCCAATCCTCTACCAACACCTCTTTTGATTCTTTGGTCACCCTGAAGTTTATATTCTTATTTTACCTGGGTTCGGTATAGTATCTCACATTGTTGCCTACTACTCTGGTAAAAAAGAACCTTTTGGATATATGGGCATGGTATGGGCCATAATGGCTATTGGCCTTCTAGGCTTTATCGTATGAGCTCATCACATATTCACAGTCGGGATAGATGTAGACACCCGTGCTTACTTTACATCCGCTACAATAATTATTGCCATCCCAACGGGCGTTAAAGTGTTCAGTTGACTTGCTACTCTTCACGGAGGCTCTATTAAATGAGAAACCCCTCTTTTATGAGCTCTCGGCTTCATCTTCCTCTTTACAGTTGGAGGGTTAACCGGCATCGTCCTTGCCAACTCCTCCCTAGACATTGTACTACACGACACCTACTACGTGGTTGCTCACTTCCATTACGTCCTATCTATGGGTGCCGTCTTTGCTATCGTCGCAGGCTTCGTTCACTGGTTCCCTCTTTTTTCAGGGTATACCCTTCACAGCACCTGAACAAAAATCCACTTCGGGGTAATATTCCTTGGGGTTAACCTCACCTTCTTCCCACAACATTTCCTAGGCTTAGCCGGAATACCCCGACGATACTCAGACTACCCAGATGCCTACACTCTATGAAACACTGTCTCTTCAATTGGCTCGCTGATCTCCCTTGTGGCAGTAATTATGTTCCTATTTATTATCTGAGAAGCTTTCGCTGCCAAACGTGAAGTCCTAGCCGTAGAACTTACAACAACCAATGTAGAATGACTACACGGCTGCCCTCCCCCTTACCACACATTTGAAGAGCCTGCATTTGTTCTAGTTCAATCAAACTAACGAGAAAGGGAGGAGTTGAACCCCCATATGCTGGTTTCAAGCCAACCACATAACCGCTCTGTCACTTTCTTTATAAGACGCTAGTAAAACGGTACATTACACCGCCTTGTCAAGGCAGAATTGTAGGTTAAAGTCCTGCGTGTCTTAACCCCCCCCCCCCCCCAATGGCCCATCCCTCTCAATTAGGATTTCAAGATGCAGCTTCACCTGTTATAGAAGAACTTCTTCATTTTCATGATCACGCCTTAATAATCGTCTTTCTAATTAGCACTCTAGTCCTTTACATTATTGTGGCAATAGTCTCCACAAAACTAACCAATAAATACATCTTAGACTCCCAAGAAATTGAGATTATCTGAACCGTTCTCCCAGCCATTATCCTCATTCTCATCGCTCTTCCCTCCCTACGCATTCTTTACCTTATAGACGAAATCAACAGCCCCCTTCTCACAATTAAAGCCGTCGGCCATCAATGATACTGAAGCTACGAATACACAGACTACGAAGACCTTGGGTTCGACGCTTATATAATCCCTACTCAAGACCTAACCCCCGGCCAATTCCGGCTCTTAGAGGCGGACCACCGTATAGTGATCCCCGTAGAATCCCCTATTCGAGTTCTAGTCTCCGCTGATGACGTCCTTCACTCCTGAGCAGTCCCAGCCCTCGGTATCAAAATGGACGCAGTCCCCGGACGACTTAACCAAACAGCTTTCATTGCATCCCGCCCCGGCATCTTCTACGGACAATGCTCCGAAATCTGCGGGGCCAACCACAGCTTTATGCCCATCGTAGTAGAAGCAGTCCCATTAGAACATTTTGAAAACTGATCATCACGAATACTTGAAGACGCCTCGCTAAGAAGCTAAACAGGGAACAGCGTTAGCCTTTTAAGCTAAAGATTGGTGACCCCCAACCACCCCTAGCGATATGCCTCAACTCAATCCCGCACCTTGATTTGCTATTCTAGTCTTCTCGTGACTTGTTTTCCTCGCCATTATTCCCCCAAAAGTAATAGCCCACACCTTCCCAAACGAACCAACGCTCCAAAGCGCCGAAAAACCCAAAACAGAATCCTGAACCTGACCATGACAGTAAGCCTCTTCGATCAATTTATGAGCCCCACACTCCTAGGAATCCCTCTAATCGCCCTCGCAATCACCCTGCCTTGAATTATGTACCCCGCCCCTACAACCCGATGACTAAATAGCCGCTTTTTAGCCCTTCAAAGCTGATTTATTAACCGCTTCACCCAACAGCTTCTTCTCCCCTTAAGTCTAGGCGGTCACAAATGAGCAGCCCTCCTAACCTCTCTCATGATTTTTCTTATCACCATAAACATGTTGGGCCTACTTCCATACACTTTTACTCCCACTACACAACTTTCCTTAAACCTGGGCCTTGCAACACCCCTTTGACTAGCCACAGTTATTATTGGAATGCGAAACCAACCAACACATGCCCTAGGACACCTCCTACCAGAAGGCACCCCAGGTCCCCTAATTCCAGTACTTATCGTTATCGAAACAATTAGTCTGTTTATTCGCCCCCTTGCACTAGGTGTACGACTTACCGCAAACCTTACCGCTGGTCATCTTTTAATTCAACTTATTTCAACCGCCGCCTTTGTCCTAATATCCTCAATACCTGCTGTAGCCCTCCTAACCTCCACAGTACTAGTACTCCTAACCCTGCTTGAAGTTGCTGTTGCTATAATCCAAGCCTACGTATTTGTTCTTCTCTTAACCCTTTACCTTCAAGAAAACGTCTAATGGCCCATCAAGCACACGCATACCACATAGTTGACCCCAGCCCTTGACCTCTAACAGGAGCAATTGCTGCCCTACTCATAACCTCAGGCTTAGCAACCTGATTCCACTTTCAATCTACAACCCTTATAACCCTTGGAATAGCCCTTCTTCTCCTTACTATATTCCAATGATGACGTGATATCGTACGAGAAGGCACCTTCCAAGGCCACCATACACCCCCTGTCCAAAAGGGACTCCGTTACGGCATAATCCTTTTTATTACCTCAGAAGTATTCTTCTTCTTGGGCTTCTTTTGAGCCTTCTACCATGCAAGCCTCGCACCCACCCCCGAACTAGGGGGCTGCTGACCTCCTACGGGCATTACAACCCTCGACCCCTTTGAAGTCCCTCTACTCAATACAGCTGTTCTTCTTGCCTCCGGAGTGACAGTCACATGAGCCCACCATAGCATCATAGAAGGTGAACGAAAACAAGCAATCCAATCCCTTGCATTAACCATTCTCCTTGGATTTTACTTTACATTCCTTCAAGGCTTAGAGTACTACGAAGCCCCCTTTACAATTGCAGATGGCGTATATGGTTCTACTTTCTTTGTAGCCACCGGATTTCACGGCCTTCACGTTATCATTGGCTCCACATTTTTAGCCATCTGCTTGATCCGACAGATTCTACACCACTTCACATCTGAACACCACTTCGGATTTGAAGCAGCCGCCTGATATTGACATTTCGTAGATGTTGTATGACTATTCCTCTATATCTCAATCTACTGATGAGGATCTTAATCTTTCTAGTACTAAATGTCAGTATAAGTGACTTCCAATCACCCGGTCTTGGTTAAAACCCAAGGAAAGATAATGAATCTAGTTATAACTGTAATTACTATTACCACCCTTCTTTCAATTGTCCTAGCCCTTGTCTCCTTCTGGCTCCCTCAAATGACCCCCGACCACGAAAAACTCTCTCCCTATGAATGCGGGTTTGACCCCGTAGGCTCCGCCCGTCTACCTTTTTCCCTCCGATTCTTTTTAATTGCTATCCTCTTTTTGCTCTTCGACCTAGAAATTGCCCTCCTTCTCCCACTACCTTGGGGAGATCAGCTAACAACACCTTTAATTACATTCCTGTGGGCCACAGCCGTTCTTATACTCCTCACCCTAGGCCTAATTTACGAATGACTACAAGGCGGCTTGGAGTGAGCCGAATAGGCAGTTAGTTTAAGAAAAACCTTTGATTTCGGCTCAAAAACTTGTGGTTAAAGTCCATAACTGCCTAATGACCCCTGTTCACTTTGCCTTCTCATCAGCTTTCTTATTAGGCCTTACTGGCTTAGCCTTCCACCGAACCCACCTGCTCTCAGCCCTTCTATGCTTAGAAGGTATGATGCTCTCTCTATTTATTGCCCTCTCCTTATGAACCTTACAACTAGGCACCACAAACTTCTCCACAGCCCCAATGCTATTACTAGCATTTTCAGCTTGTGAAGCAAGCGCCGGCCTAGCCCTACTGGTAGCCACTGCCCGCACGCATGGTACCGATCGGCTTCAAAGTCTTAACCTCCTCCAATGCTAAAAATTTTAATCCCTACCTTAATGCTTATCCCCACCACTTGAATAACTCATCACAAATGACTTTGACCCACTACACTTATGCACAGCCTACTAATTGCTTTGGCCAGCTTCTTTTGACTTTTAAATATGGCAGATACCGGCTGATCTAACCTTAACTCTTACATAGCCACGGACTCTCTCTCCACCCCGCTTCTAATCCTTACTTGCTGGTTACTACCCCTCATAATTCTAGCAAGCCAAAGCCACACAGCATCTGAACCTATTAATCGACAACGAATATACCTGACTCTTTTAACATCCCTTCAAGTCTTTCTCATCCTGGCTTTCGGAGCCACCGAAGTGATTATATTTTATGTAATGTTTGAAGCCACCCTCATCCCAACCCTTATCCTAATTACCCGCTGAGGAAACCAAACCGAACGCCTAAATGCAGGCATTTACTTTCTCTTTTATACCCTCGCCGGGTCCCTCCCACTTCTTGTTGCCCTCCTCCTTCTCCAAAACAGCACTGGCACCCTTTCACTTCTAACAATACAATACTCCCACCCAATAGAACTTTCCTCTTATGCCCACAAGTTGTGATGAGCCGGCTGCCTTCTTGCATTCCTTGTAAAAATACCACTCTATGGGATACATCTTTGATTACCAAAAGCACATGTTGAAGCTCCCATTGCAGGCTCAATAATTCTGGCTGCTGTGCTCCTAAAACTCGGAGGTTACGGAATAATACGAATCGTGGTAATACTTGAACCTCTTACCAAAGAACTCAGCTACCCTTTTATCGTGTTCGCTTTATGAGGTGTAATCATAACCGGATCAATCTGTCTCCGTCAAACAGACCTAAAGTCCCTTATTGCCTACTCCTCTGTTAGCCATATGGGCTTAGTTGTAGGGGGCATCCTAATTCAAACCCCTTGAGGATTCTCCGGAGCCCTTATCCTCATAATTGCCCATGGACTAACATCCTCCGCACTCTTTTGTCTTGCCAATACAAGTTATGAACGAACACATAGCCGAACAATACTGCTGGCCCGAGGACTTCAAATGGTCCTACCTCTTATAACAGCCTGATGATTCATTGCTAGCCTAGCCAACCTAGCTCTTCCTCCCCTTCCAAATCTAATAGGAGAACTAATAATTATTACTTCTCTCTTCAACTGGTCTTGATGCACTATCCTCTTAACCGGGGCCGGCACACTAATCACAGCAAGCTACTCCCTCTATATATTCCTCATATCACAGCGGGGACCTCTTCCAGCCCACATTATTGCCCTAGACCCATCCCACACACGAGAACACCTGCTCTTAGCCCTACACCTCCTCCCCCTAATTTTACTTATCCTAAAACCTGAGTTAATTTGAGGGTGAGACTCATGTAGATATAGTTTAACCAAAACATTAGATTGTGATTCTAAAGACAAGGGTTAAAGTCCCCTTATCCACCGAGAGAGGCTCGCCAGCAACGAAGACTGCTAATCTCCGCAACCCTGGTTGGACCCCAGGGCTCACTCGAAGTGCTCCTAAAGGATAACAGCTCATCCATTGGTCTTAGGAACCAAAAACTCTTGGTGCAAATCCAAGTAGCAGCTATGCATCCCACTTCACTAATAATAACTTCAAGTCTAATTATTATTTTTACACTATTAGTCTACCCCGTACTTTCAACATTAACCCCTCAAACCAAAACGCCCCATTGAGCCACATCTCATGTTAAAACAGCAGTGAAGCTTGGATTTTTCGTTAGCCTCCTACCCCTCTTCCTATTTTTCAACGAGGGTGCCGAAACAATCGTAACCTCTTGAACTTGAATAAATACCACCTGTTTTGACATCAACATTAGCTTTAAATTTGACCACTACTCTATCATCTTTACCCCTATTGCCCTTTATGTTACCTGATCCATCCTAGAATTCGCATCTTGATACATGCATGCAGACCCCAACATAAACCGTTTTTTTAAATACCTTCTAATTTTTCTCATCGCCATAATTACCCTCGTCACAGCAAACAACATGTTTCAGCTATTTATTGGTTGAGAAGGGGTGGGTATCATATCCTTCCTTCTCATTGGCTGATGACACGGCCGGGCCGACGCTAATACCGCTGCCCTTCAAGCTGTTGTATACAACCGTGTAGGAGACATTGGACTAATTTTTGCTATGGCCTGAATAGCCATTAACCTTAACTCCTGGGAAATACAACAAATCTTCATCACCTCTAAAAACTTCGATCTTACATTCCCCCTCTTGGGCCTAATCCTCGCCGCCACCGGTAAATCAGCCCAATTTGGCCTTCATCCTTGGCTCCCCTCTGCCATAGAGGGTCCCACGCCGGTGTCTGCCCTACTACACTCCAGCACCATAGTTGTCGCTGGTATTTTTCTTCTAGTACGAATAAGCCCTTTATTAGAAAACAACCAAACTGCTTTAACCACCTGCCTATGTCTAGGTGCTCTAACAACCCTTTTTACAGCCACCTGCGCACTTACACAAAACGACATTAAAAAAATTGTTGCCTTCTCCACCTCAAGCCAACTAGGACTAATAATGGTTACTATTGGACTTAATCAGCCACAACTCGCTTTCCTACATATCTGCACCCACGCTTTCTTCAAAGCAATACTTTTCCTCTGTTCAGGCTCCATTATCCACAGCCTGAACGATGAACAAGACATTCGTAAAATGGGAGGCATACACCACCTTACCCCTTTTACCTCCTCTTGCTTAACAATTGGAAGCATGGCCCTCACCGGCACCCCTTTCTTAGCTGGGTTCTTCTCAAAAGACGCCATCATTGAAGCCCTAAACACATCCCACCTAAACGCCTGAGCCCTCACTCTAACCCTTATGGCCACCTCTTTCACTGCTATCTACAGCCTACGTGTAGTATATTTCGTTTCGATAGGCCACCCACGATTTAACCCCCTCTCCCCTATTAATGAAAACAACCCCTCCGTAGTTAACCCTATCAAACGTTTAGCCTGAGGAAGCATTATTGCCGGGCTCCTAATCACATCAAACATCACCCCTTTAAAAACCCAAATTATGACTATGCCTCCCCTAATTAAACTAACCGCGCTCCTTGTTACAATTACAGGTCTTATCCTAGCCCTAGAACTAGCATCTCTCACAAGCAAACAATATCAAACCACCCCAAACTTGGCCACACATCACTTCTCTAACATGCTGGGATTTTTCCCAACAGTAATACATCGCCTTACCCCTAAAATCAGCCTAATTATAGGACAAACTATTGCTAGCCAAACAGTGGACCAAACATGACTTGAAAAAACAGGCCCAAAAGCCATCGCCAACGCCAACCTCCCTTTAATCACCACAACTAGCAACACCCAACAGGGGCTTATCAAAACTTACCTCACCTTATTCCTCCTTACCGTTTCCCTAACCACTCTTGTTACCACCTACTAAACAGCCCGAAGGGTCCCACGATTTAATCCCCGGGTTAACTCCAACACCACAAACAAAGTAAGCAAAAGCACCCAAGCACTCAACACAAGCATACCTCCTCCTGACGAATACATAAGGGCCACCCCACCAATATCCCCCCGAAACACAGAAAAGTCTCCCAACTCATCCGCTGGAACCCAAGAAACTTCATGCCACCCACCTCAAACAACACTTGAAACCACCACCACCCCCACAACATATATTAATATGTATAGTAAAACAGGACGACTTCCTCAACTTTCTGGAAAAGGCTCAGCAGCCAAAGCTGATGAATACGCAAACACTACTAATATCCCTCCCAAATAAATTAAAAATAAAACTAAAGACAAGAAAGGACCACCATGTCCGACTAAAACTCCACACCCCATCCCTGCTACAACCACCAACCCTAAAGCAGCAAAATAGGGAGAAGGATTAGAAGCCACTGCTACTAAACCTAACACCAACCCCAATAAGAACAAAGACATAATATAGGTCATAATTCCTGCCAGGAATTTAACCAAGACTAATGGCTTGAAAAACCACCGTTGTTATTCAACTACAAGAACCTTAATGGCCAGCCTACGAAAAACCCACCCCCTACTAAAAATCGCAAACAATGCACTAGTTGACCTCCCAGCCCCCTCAAATATTTCGGTATGATGAAACTTTGGATCCCTCCTAGGTCTTTGTTTAATTATCCAAATCCTAACCGGACTTTTCCTAGCCATACACTATACCTCTGACATCGCAACAGCCTTCTCATCAGTCGGCCATATTTGCCGAGATGTTAACTACGGATGACTCATCCGCAACCTCCACGCCAACGGTGCTTCTTTCTTCTTCATTTGCATCTATATGCACATCGGGCGAGGACTTTATTACGGCTCTTACCTCTATAAAGAGACTTGAAACATCGGAGTCGTCCTCCTACTCCTTGTAATAATAACCGCTTTTGTAGGGTACGTCCTTCCCTGAGGACAGATGTCATTCTGAGGAGCCACTGTCATCACAAACCTTCTTTCTGCAGTTCCTTACATTGGCAACGCCCTTGTCCAATGAATTTGAGGAGGCTTCTCAGTAGACAACGCCACACTCACACGATTCTTTGCCTTCCACTTCCTCTTCCCCTTCGTAATCGCAGGTGCAACCCTCATTCATCTACTCTTTCTACATGAAACTGGCTCAAACAACCCCCTTGGCTTAAACTCAGATGCAGACAAAGTCTCTTTTCACCCTTACTTTTCTTACAAAGACCTATTAGGCTTTACAGCACTCTTAGTTGCCCTCACAGCCCTCGCACTGTTCTCCCCTAACCTTTTAGGAGACCCAGACAATTTTACCCCTGCTAATCCGCTGGTAACCCCACCTCACATCAAACCTGAATGATACTTCTTGTTTGCCTACGCCATCCTTCGCTCTATCCCCAACAAACTTGGAGGCGTTCTAGCCCTTCTGGCATCCATCCTCGTACTCCTAGTAGTGCCCATCCTCCACACATCAAAACAACGAGGCCTAACCTTTCGCCCCGTAACCCAATTCCTATTTTGAACCCTCATCGCAGACGTCGCCATTCTCACATGAATTGGAGGCATGCCCGTCGAACACCCCTTTATTATCATTGGCCAGATTGCATCTCTCCTATACTTCTTTCTTTTCTTAGCTTTATTCCCACTAGTCGGCTGAATAGAAAACAAAGCTTTAGGATGAGCTTGCACTAGTAGCTCAGCGCCAGAGCGCCGGTCTTGTAAACCGGACGCCGGAGGCTAAAATCCTCCCTACTGCTCAAAGAAAAGAGATTTTAACTCTTACCCCTAACTCCCAAAGCTAGGATTCTAAAATTAAACTATTCCTTGGCGTATGTACTAATATCAGTATATGACTTATGTAAAATACATATATGTATAATCACCACGAATTTATATGAACCAAATCAATATTAAACAAGGACATATATGTAATATCAACACATCTAGGCATTCCACATTCATATATCAGCATAATACGAAGATAAACATAAAGCATGTAGAGTTTTATATAACAATTAACTAATTCAAGGATAGGCGAGATTTAAGACCGAACTCAATCACTCATTAGTTAAGTTATACGTTTTTCCACAACCCGTCAGATATCAGTATACGATGTAGTAAGAACCGACCATCAGTTGATTTCTTAATGCCAACGGTTATTGAAGGTGAGGGACAAGTATTCGTGGGGGTTTCACAGAGTGCACTATTCCTGGCATTTGGTTCCTATTTCAGGGCCATTGATTGATGTTATTCCTCCCACTTTCATCGACGCTTGCATAAGTTAATGTTGGGGTCCATCCCCGAGATGACCCAGCATGCCGGGCGTTCTCTCCAGCGAGCAAGGGGTTCTCTTTTTTTTTTTCCTTTCACTTGGCATTACAGAGCGCACACGGTATTAACAGACAAGGTATGAACATTTATCTCGCCCCTGCAAGATATATTTTGAGTGTTGGATAGATATTCTAAAAAGTATAACATATTTGTATCTCAAGAGCATAAAGAGAGATTTCTTACTCGAAACGTTCCTATTTATCGCCCCTGGTTTCCTCGCGTTAAACCCCCCCTACCCCCCTAAACTCCTGAGATCACTAACATTCCTGAAAACCCCCCGGAAACAGGACAACCTCTAGAAGCTTAATTGGGGCGAAAACATGTGCTTATTTACACTATTAAAATAATGCGTGT